ACAAAAATCGATACAAGATATAGAATTTGAATAAAAGCTTTTTTTCCATTTTTCATCTATGAATTTTGTTAATGAACCCACCCACTCCTAATTCGACTCTATCCTACGATCTCATATTTTGATCAAGTACGAGATTTACATCTAAAGGTAAAGCCTGTTTTGTTTGTGATTCAACAATTCGTCTCTTCACTTCGAAATAAAAAAAATAAAAATTTATAAAATAAGAAGAAATAGAAGAGTCTTTTTTCATTAAATCAAAATACGTAATGATGGCTGGAAAAGCATATTTTGTGATTCTTTTTCTTCATTGAATATAAAAAATAAATAAAATTGATTGATTCCAAAATGTTTTTTTTATTGATTTATGGGATGAATCTTTTTTTCTATTTTTTATTTTTAGTGAATGTTGGATAGATTTCTATTATGCAATAATAGCTTTAGTTCATTCGAATGGGCGCTCGAAAACAATCATTGAGTTATGATTGATATGATAGACAAAATTAGATTCCTTACTTTCCTTCTGCTTAGAAAAGGGTAATTTTTCAGTGAATTTCGATTGGAACACCTAAGAAATAAGCCAATTCAGCGGCTTTTTGTTCAATTTCCCGTGGGGTCAAATTATCATCTGTACGAATCATAAAGGGAATTGCCACTTTACCTCTCAATTCCATATAAAGGGAAAGAGCACGACGAGTCAAAAGACTCTCTTTCGCTTCGATTCGGATGGACTGAATATCCTTAATAAGGAATCGGAATAAGATGCGACGCTTCTTTCCAGGAAATCCCCAACGAAAAAAACACACGATTCCTTTTTGTCTATCGAATCGATCATAACCACTACCCACATTCCATGATATTGTGCACCACAAATAGGAACTAATAAAGATACCCGCAATTCCATAGAAAGACATTACGATCCCTTGTGGAAAAAATGTTATTTGTTGATACGGAAATAAATATATCAAATTTCTACCAAGATAACTGGAAGTTCCAACCAATAAGAATCCTAATGAACCGAACAAAAGGATAAAGGCCCAACAGAAATTACTTTTTGTCCGGGAATCTTTTATAAGTTCTATCCATATACGGTCTGATCGCCAATTCATACAATATCTACCTACTTTGTTTTTGTGTTAGCATTTTATTAGAATGGAAAGAACCACCCAAATGAATTTTATTGTCATATTACACTAAATATTTGTGTAATCCAAGTATAAAACTAGATATTCAAAAAAATGAATGAGATTGGTACTGTGGAGTCTATGGATTCTAAACAATATTGTTGTTTTGAACATGAAGAAATAAAGAAACCATTGCAATTGACGGAAAAACTAGGCCCACTAAAGGGACAAAAATAGAAGGTAAATTTAGAATTGTCATAGGATAAGTACCTGATGTTTATATTTATTATATTTATAGATTATTTAAATTTATATTTATTATGTTATTATAATTATAAAATTTATATAATTTCTATATCCTATAAGGAACCTGTCTATCTCAAAAGTGAGTATTGTCTATCAGTGCAAAGGATGTAACTCACTAATTTTCGACTTTCTTTCATTTTGTATTCTTTTTATTGAAAGACATGAAAGCATGGAGCTGAAATAACTCACTTAGAACGCTTTTTAAAAGAATACGTGGTACGATTGAATCGAATAAACCCTTCTGGAATAAATATTCAGCCGATTGTGAACCTTCGGGTACTGTCTTATTTAATGTTTGTTCGATGACTCTTTTACCTGCAAATGCAATGTAGGAATTGGGTTCGGCAATAATTATATCCCCCAACATACCAAAACTCGCTGTCACCCCACCAGTCGTAGGAGATGTAAGTATAGATATATAAAATAACCTTTTAGAAGATTGAAAATCATATAAAGATGCAGATATTTTAGCCATTTGCATCAAGCTCAAACTTCCTTCTTGCATGCGTGCCCCTCCAGAAGCACACACTAAAATAAGAGGTAGAAATTGATCGGATGCATACTCAATCAAACGAGTTATTTTCTCCCCGACTACGGATCCCATACTACCCCCCATAAACTGAAAATCCATCACTCCCATTGCTATAGGAATACCATTTAGCTTACCTATGCCCGTTTGAACAGCCTCCGTTAATCCTGTCTTTATTTGATAAGAATCAATACGATCTTTATAAAGTTCCTCTTCCGAATGAAATTCAATGGGATCCAGAGATCCCATGTCTTCATCCATTGGATCCCAAGTACCTGGATCCATCAAAAGTTCGATTGTATCCGAACTACTCATTTTCAAATGAGTTCCACATTGTTCACAAATATTCATTTTTGACTTAAAAAATCTCTTATAATTTAAGCCATAACAATTTTCGCATTGAACCCATAAATGACTGTATTTTTGAGTTACATCGGAATCATTAGAAATTTCTTTTAAAGTGAAATTACCATTTTTCTTGCTAGTGATTATCATACTGGAAGAAATCTCGCTTTCACTATTGTTTTCACTTTCATTACAACAA